TCCTATTTTAATACAACATAATTCAAAAATGAAATAGAACTAAATCTAAATAAAAATACAAAATCAATAAAAATCAATAAAAGAGGGTGGGGCAAAAAACTTATTAGATACCATTGACTCCGGTATCTAATAAGTTCTACCTACTATTGGATTTGAACCAATGACTCCCGCCGTATGAAAGCAATACTCTACCACTGAGTTAAGTAGGCCATTTATCATCCCAAAGAGAACCAAATAGAACCCATCCCATCGATGGATTATAAATATCATATTAGTTATAAGCAATAATAATCTAAGCACTACCACTCAAAAATTTAGGATGTTGGATCATAGAATATTCATCTTGACAAGAAATTATATACATGATAAAATATGCATCACAAGCACTAAGGGCTATAGCTCAGTTGGTAGAGCACCTCGTTTACACGCGCGCCAATGTTTTTCAGGGGAGTCAATCATACAATCAAAAAAATTGATCTTATTGAGAAATCGATGTCTTACTCCATAACTTTGAGGGAACAATAGCCTGACAAATGGTTCGGTCCGATTTGGGTGCCCATTTAGGTACCAAACAGACCCCATCATTGATTTGAGGTATTGATAAGGTGAATACCAGTACATTCAATGCTAGGCATAATGAGTATAAGGTCCTCAAAAAATCTCTTTTCGTCCTATGAACTTTAAGGTGTATGAAGTTTCATATTTGATTTTTTAAGCCGAACGATAGAGACTTCATTTAACTAAAAATGATCTAGGCCAGAGGCAGACCTACGTCAAGATAACCCCACCCTTTGAAACACTTTGGTAGTGCTCCTGGATCAGAATCCCAAATAATGAATCAGAGCACATGGAGCCATCTCCTTATCTTATTTTTATGTTAAGAAAAAATATGGTGGATTAGCTGCTATTTCTATCAGTTAATGAAAGAGCCCAATGCAAAAAAAATGCATGTTGGGTCTTTGAAACAGTTCCGATCATTTTGATAATAAAAAGTTTGATCTGTTTTACCGAGAAGGTCTACGGTTCGAGTCCGTATAGCCCTAGAGCCCTCTAAAATAAAATGAAAATTGGAAATACAAAATTGTATAATTTTCATTTCTTCATTCTTGTTTGTTGCTTTGACCGGTTGGTTCATCGAAACCTAATTTTTCCTAGAAACTCATCACTCACAGGAATCGTTTAAAACAGAAAAACTGAAAGAAAAGCGCATTTCAGGGGATCGAATCGAGACTTTTCCAATCGTGGATAAACAAACCAGCCTCTCGTCATTAATCTTCGAAGGGAAATTCCCTATGAATTTTCCTGTCCACAATCAAGGGGTTAAGTTAGTGAGACTCCTTTTCTTTGGTATACGTTAATGAATTTAAGAAGTCAAAATAGCACGGTGAAAAACTGCAAAGAGTTATTCACATGGATCTAGGGAATAATCTGATATATTTGTGGACAAGCTAAAGTTTGTTGAAAAACGAATCTCTTTGGTAAGTTTCATTGTCAACAACGTAAAATAAGCTTTTTCTTCGTATACCTTACCTAGACCTAGCTAAGTACAACAAAAGAAAAAGGGGATGGTCTTCTTTTTCTGTATTCAATCAAGAGAAAACCCCACCCAGATTCTACTAAACGGAATATACCATATACCAACACTAAGATTAAGATATTCGAAATCCTGAGAGGGAAATACCTATCCATTCTCTTACATTTGAATACTTGTTATATTCTAAATCACTAAGAAAAAAAAACGACAAAAAGACCTCCAGATTCTTTTCCTAAAAAAATCGAAATCTATAAATTTTTATAAAAAAAATTTTAAATAATCAAAAGAATAATAAGTTAGAAATTCTTAAACACCAAACCAAACAATAACAATAATTCTATTTATTTTATTTTTTATTTCGAAGTCGCTTTCTTTAGCAAGAATCCTAGGTGAAAACAAGAGAATTTGTCTAAGCCTAATAGTTAGAGTTATACTAACTAAAGAAATTCAAGAAAATCGAAATAAATATAAAATCTAAATTAAGTAGACTGGAAGTAGACTGGAAATAGGATCCCAGTCGAGTCCGTCGATAAATCGTGAAATGAGAGATACCCCGCAATAAACAAAGGAAACTGGATGGTTTGGTCAAAATGAATTCTTGTTTTGACTAAACAGTTATGGATCACTTTACAACTTCAATTCGAATCGACCAATCCGGTATATTTTCCACGTTCATAGGAGTGCGTCTATGTTTTTGCTTTACGAATATGATATTTTTTGGGCATTTCTAATAATATCAAGTCTTATTCCTATTTTGGCATTTTTTATTTCCGGGATTTTAGCCCCGATTAGGAAAGGGCCGGAGAAACTTTCTAGTTATGAATCGGGTATAGAACCAATGGGCGACGCTTGGTTACAATTTCGAATACGTTATTATATGTTTGCTCTAGTTTTTGTTGTTTTTGATGTTGAAACGGTTTTTCTTTATCCATGGGCAATGAGTTTCGATGTATTGGGTGTATCTGT